TTTTTTCCCACCTTCAGAAGAAAAAATTCCCCTATCATTCGATTTTCTGAAAGGTAACTATCTTGGTTTCGTATATAAATTTATATAGAATCTTTGAAAAAGACTTTCTTTCCTAAGAAAGAAAAACTTACTATCTTTGGGATCTGATCCTACACCGCTGCTCAAGACTTTAGTGGATCAACTCTATTACATAAGTGGATTCCTATTTTATCTCACATCACGAGATAAGTATATCTACCATCATGACATAAGTACGCAGTTATTATTGTATTGGCCCCAAATTTCGCCAATTGATCTTTACGGTGCTTCCCTTACCAATTAGATTCTTTTTTTATCCATAGAAAAAGTAGCTAGGTATATCTATTTATTTTCTTCATATTTCAACTTTTATGAATATAAAGTTTTTTTCTTTGCTACAGCTGATAAAAATCGTTGTTTTAGACGATGTATATGTAGAAAGCCTTTTTTTGTTTTTCTTTTTTTACTTCTATAGTGAAGATAGTCGCACGTAATGACAGATCACGGCCATATTATTAAAAGCTTGTGGTAAGAATGGATTTCGTTCTAGTGCTCGAAAATAATATTCCAAAGCTTTCGTATGTTCTCCATTACTTGTATGGATAAGACCTATATTATAGAGTATATAACTTCGATCATAAGGATCAATTTCTAGTCGCATAGCTTCATAATAATTCTGTAAAGCTTCTGCATAATTTCCTTCGGATTGAGCTGACATCCGTTACGGTCGCCATTCAATTAAAAGAATCTCCGTTCCAAAACCGTACGTGAGATTTTCACCTCATACGGCTCCTCCCTTATGTGCATAAGGAGAATATACATGAAATCAAAAAGATGAAAATATTCTCATTATGGACTGAGCAGGGCTAGTGTTTTTACAAGAAATCTCTAGCCAACCTTCCTGCAAGAGATCTTTTCTTAATATCAAGGGTGTTGAGACTAGATAACTAGATAGAAATGAGAACTCGAGCAATTTCTTTGTTTTCAACGCCTCCTAATTTCCAGGAATTAGTCACTTCAAACAACCTTCGATGGTTATATTGGTATCCAAAGTACGAACGAGATGGATGTTTGTTGTCCCAACCATTCTTTTAGTCCCGAGCCCAATAAGGAAAGGGGTCATTTCTAACAAGGTTTTCGTGTTGTTGATTCCTAGGTGTAGTGCTTCTTCCCTTATGCTGTCCGTTGGTACTAGTGTAGTGGAGTAGGATTGCCCCATAATACAGAACCTCTAGATATAACCTTTCGCTCAATACTAGAATCTAAGATTGAAACATAGCATCTGAGGTTGCATTAATCGAGGATACACGACAGAAGGAATTGTTCTATTTCCAAACTTCACCTTCAACAAGCGTAGATTTATTTCAAAAATTTTTCCGAATCACATGTCTTTCTCGTAAGACCAAGAGAAAAAAAAGAATCAAATCACACCATCTCTGTAATAGGTAAATGCCTCCTTTTCTCCTGAAGTTGTCGGAATTATTTGCAATAAGATATTGGCTACAATTGAAAAGGTCTTATCAATAAAATTTCCATTTATCCGCGATCTAGGCATAGCTAGCAATCCATTTTATAATTCTTCTCATTCCCTCTCGGGGGAAAATGATCCCACAAAGAAAAGAATTGTACAGTACGAAATAACATAAAAATAGATTGATTTGAAAAAAAAAGATTATGGGCTTTTTATTCCAATTGTTCCTTTTTTATAGGAATCAATAAGAAAAGGTCCAACCCGGTTCGATTTCATCCTAATGTAGTAGTATACCAACGAAGCGAACTATTCCGATTTCGTTGAAGTTACAGATTCAAATAACTCGAGAAATTTGTATTGAATTATGATACAAAGAGGAAAAAATCATTCTATGATGAAAATAGAATAACCACCTCTTTTTTATGTTATGTACATAGCAGGTATACAATCCACTATACAAAATGTTTTATCAATCTAGAATAGAGGGGTGAGGGAAGGGGTTTGTTGTTGAGAATTCTAAAGTCGGAAAGAAATTTGAGAATTTGTAAGGTATGGAATCGTAGTCTATATAGAATTATGATAGAAAGGTATCCATTAACCCTAGTCTAAAAAATCTAGACCTATTAATCAGTTGATTCGTTCTAATTCATTGATTTAATGGATTCGAATCGAATTTCTAGTAGGAGTCGTTTTTGCAAACACAAACCCCCTTTTCATTTTCAAAATTACAAATAAAAAAATTTCGTAAAAAAATAATTGTCTTGAGGTCTCGAAAGATCTTTCTTTACTTTGATGAAAAATTTTCTATTTTTATTTATAATATTTTGTAATATATAGTTCAAATATATAGTTAAAATGGATTGGTCATACTTATCCAATCCAATAATCTAGAATGAAATATGAAGAACTCACTATTCACTTGGTTTTTGATTCATAATCATTATGTAGGAGAGATGGCCGAGCGGTTCAAGGCGTAGCATTGGAACTGCTATGTAGGCTTTTGTTTACCGA